CCACTGAATTCATTGCAACACCACGAACAATGGGGCGTCTGCCTAACCACCGGCTTTATCCTTTCTAAGCTTTCGTGCATCATGGTTGGGATTGGAAACTATACCAATAGTAGCTCGGCATCGGGAATCAATGACTTTTTCAACACCCGAAGGTAGCCGCACAAGCCTAAGAGAGAGTGTAGGGGGCCTTCATTATTTTAGCTTTAGTTCCTGCGCTGCGGCTCGAGCCAGCCTTGCGCCTTGGCCTGAATGACATTTAATATAATGTAACCATCTTCCTATACGTATATCGACTACTGGTATGCGATTTCTATTTTCGAATTTAGAGAGAGTCTCGCCTGTCTATAAGCAGGGGAGGCGTGGCCAAGAAGCAGCCAGCTGACTGCCCCCTTCCACTCGGCCTTTCTTCGCTGTGTGAATAAGGTCTTAGTATGGATGGGCATTCCGGGCGGGTCGCAATAAGTCGCGGGTCGAAGGTTTGGACCAATCGCAATTTATCAACATTTTGCCTGCTTCCAATTGATGACTGGCTATTATATAAGTGTTGACCTAAGCCCCTGTGCCGGGGCTCGGCTCCCGAACCGTACGTGAGCTGCCTCGTACGGCTCTTCCTAAGAACTGGAAGCCCCCTCTCTCTAAATAGAAATTAGAAAAAAATGAGACATCAAAAAAGACTTTTTCAAAAAGCCTTTGCCCTCCTATTCAACGGGGCTATTAGAGAAGCAGCTTCGTTCCTTGACTTCTTTGCTCAGTCAAACTTCCTTTTCCTTGTTCCTTAGTGTAGTCTCGGTCCATAGTTTAAGACTCCGTTCCTTATGCCTAGTCTATATCCACAGCTGACGTGGCTCCGTACCGACGCCTTTCCCTTTGTCGACGGCTAAGTGACTTCGTAACCTTATTTTATTTCGTATTTTCTTTCTTACTATATCATAGGTCTTCGTCGGTAAACCCCTTCGCCTATAGGATAGGCGGCAGCTTGGCTTCGCTATCGCTCTGGTATAGAGTCCGTGTAGTCGTCGGCCTTCCTACCAGAAGGCCTATGAGTGGTCGGCCTTTCGAATGCCCCCTTCCTTACTTTTCTGAGAAGCCCTTTACGACTATAAAGGACAGGGGGCTGTTCACCTTTGGAAACTTAGCTACACCGGTCACGACATGTTGTTTGTTGATATTTATTGAGGAGTTGGATGGAGTTTAGCTGACTGAATCCATAAACCTAGAAAGTCACCGTCACGGGTACTTTTTTGACTCTAACTCTATAGGTAGGTATTGGTGGAGCTTGCGTAATGTAGTTGTAGTTAAGGCTGCATTGAAGTCTTTCTTTTTCTTTTTTGAAGATCTACTGAAGTATCAAAGGCGAACCCCAGGCCGGGACGTCTGGCAGAATGCTTGGCCTCCTGCGCTGGAAGCCCGAAGGGTGAGCTTCTGGTGGTTAGCTTCTAGAACTAGATAATAGGCATTAGGCATTCTGAGCTGGAAGGGGGCAAGCAAATTAAGGGAGGCGGGCCGACTACAAGAAGCGAAGCTTAGGGAGCGACGGCCGACCACTACATAAGCTGCTGGCGGAGAAAGCTCGAGGAGCTTCCCTTCAATTCGTTGCTAAGTCAATGTCTTAGGCCTCCGAGTCAGCCCGCGCTTTTTCGAAGAATCCTGCACCCAGGGGCATACGGCCTGGCGGGCCTTCCCTTTCCGCCGGAGCTTCCTGGGCGTTGCCCCGTTCCCCAATCAGATGTTTGGATGTGAGCTATACTCCGCGAGGAGCCAAACGGGCGTATGGCCTTGCCATTTGACCTCTCTTCCCGTGTGACTAGGAATGCTCAGTGACAACCTCTCAATTGTCACCGCCTGGCCTCTCTTGCTACCGCGGTAGCACCTAGTGTGGTCAGCACCAATCGTGTTCGGACAACGAAGCTTACACTCATTCACATTGGTTCATCCTGCTATGTCCCGGGCCTTTTGCTCTTCTAACGTAAAAGGTGGCCGGCCATTCGTCAAGGCCCCAGAATCCGCTGGACATCTCAGCGGCGGGATTGAATACCCGCATCCGATCGAAGTTCCATTTTCCCCTAAAGGAGAGCTGTTTCTAGGTGGGTCGCTTCGCGCAAGACATTGCTTAGGACCAACGGGTCACACGACAGGTGCACGATCGACTTTGCACGCTCCATCCTTCGGCACTTCGCCTATCGGCTTGGCAGGCAAGCTACCTTGATCCGTCTTCGGCTTCGATTCGTTATGTTCAGAAGCTCCAACAAGCCTTAAAGTCTCTTGCCGCCTATGCCAAGAAAGCGCTGCTTTACGTTTGATCCTATGTGCCCAGAGAATGCTATGTGTTCTCCACTTTCGGACCTCGCAAAGAGAGAACGTGTTTTTTCCTCTTACTTTCTCTCTCATTCGCGGAGCGAAGAAAGCGGGCTTTGCCCCAGCTACCGCTATCCTTGGGAAACTCAAAGAGCTACCGAAGGAAAGGGATGCAGTCTCCCCCTTGGCCTTTGGAGAGGAGAAGGCAGAGAAGAAGACGTCCTTCGCGCAAGTTTTTTTGCTTCCTGCGCCCTTACTAGTACTAGCTTGACTAGTACTAGTAAAGGGGCTCTGGCTCTTCGACCAAGGAGGCATTCCGGTAGGAAGGCCGACCACTACATAAGCCTCCATCAGTCCAGGAGAGAAGCAAGCTACCTTTCTTTGATCCACCTTCACGGACAGGGAAGAGAACGAAAAGAGTCCGCGTATGGTGGGCGTGGTAGGTTCGAGGATCTTACGCGGCGGAGCGAACTCTTCTATCGTCTTGCATTTCCTCTGGCAGCGTAGCTGCACCCCCTCGATCCATCGTACTAGAGCGATCCGAGAAGAACGATTAGGGTCATATTCTATCCTTTCTACAATGCCCATAGACGAAGTGCTTCGTTTCAGATCCATTCTTCGCTGCAATCGCTTCGATCCACCCCCTCGGTGAAAAACAGTAATACGCCCTGAAGAATTCCTACCAGCGGACTTCCCTGTACGTGAAGTGAATTGTCTCAGTGCTCTCCCCTCTTGGCTTTGTCTCATTGTTTATCTCGTAATCATTCGATTCCGTTCGAATTAGCTCCTACTCCTTCTTCTTCTTTATTCGTCCTTGGTCCTTTTTACACTATACTACCTTACTATATTCTATTTCTCTATGTTATTGCTCTACAGTGAAATCATATGTCATTAGTAGAGAGTAGGGGGATTGGTATTGATATATGTCTTCCTTAGACTTTGCTTATTGATTAATAGACTTTAGATAGCCTCTTTGTCCAATGAAAAGCACGAGGATTCCCTCTCTGACGACTTCGGTGAACAATGGGCAACTCCTACTACTGAAACCAGTGGATACCACGCCTCTTCCTCTCATCTCTGGGCTGCTCTTGCTGACTCTTCCCTTGCAAACGGTTCCCCTACCAGAGAATAGTACTTCTCAACCAACAGAGAAGAGGCGGATTCCGGTCCGGCATCCCGCCCTATACGGGATGGAGCTGTTCTCTTTTTGGAAGAGAGTAGGGCCCTGGCTGAGCCTGAGTTTGTTCGTTCTGTGTACGAGGTTGGCTTGCTTTGTGGTGCCGTTGATACCCTGCCTAGCTGAATAACTGACCGACGGCGGAATGGTAAGCTTCTTCGTTCACCTGCACTCGTTCCCGCCAGCCAAGCAGAGTCAAAGCACCCTGAACCGGACCAAATCCGAAACAGGCTTCGTAGGAAGAAGCGACGCCTACTCTCCAACCATTCCCCCTGCCCTCGGTGCCTTCCCCTCTCCCCGGCAATCTTTCAAGCAAGCAGTAGTCATAGGCACCCTCATACTCAAGCCATCAATCGGCATAGTAGTCAAGCAAAGCCAGCCCGACCTTCCCTCTCTCCTACTCGAGCTTCGTACTCTCCAAAACATCAAGTGGCACAACATCCGTAATCGGAAGAACATGAATCGCCCCACCGGGCGGATGGGAAAGGAGATGAAGGAAGATCAGTTGTATCAGCTACAGAATCTGATTCCGGTGAGGCTACAAGCCTATCTTCGACTTTCGTTGTTCTTTTTTCTTGCTGTAAAGTGCCATTTCCGCTCCCCAACGACAGAAGTACGAAATTACTAACTAGTCTGTCTAGTTGCCATTTCAAAGCCCGTGTGGCATGGGACAGTTTTAAGGTCTTTCATTGTCCGAGCAATGGCTCAAGCATTCAATGTCAGATTGTGTTCTCCCGACGGATACTTCACAAATATTGGGAAGTCCGGAGGCCGGCCTTACAAGGGTGAATCTCCACTCTTATCTTACAGAATCACAATTTTCGAACCTTTCCTATGAGCTCTTGCTTCTGAGAGTGCTGCTGTGGTATCTGGTTGAGTGAAGGTGCGATTGAGCTACTGTCGGGAGCGGTTTGAAGCCAGATGATGGAACGCTGTCCACTGGAACAAAGAAATTGCATTAGTCACCGTTGTGACCTAGACACGACGTTAGAGCGAGTTCGGGAGCGCCCCGAATCAAATTAAATACCGGCTGGTACGAAGCAGGTCTGGAAGCTTCCATGTTGAGGACGGGGCCCTCGTTATTCTCGCGTTATTCTCGAAAGAATGACCAAGAGAAGGCGAGCGGAGTGAGGCCAGACGCATCTTTCTAGTCCCTCTGCCGTGAAGAAGGGTGATCTTAACAATTGGAAGTGAGCCTAAACTTTTCTGAGGTTCTCTTAGAGTTGTCTACCTGAACGAAGCTTCCGAGTTTAAGTGTAGTTTTGGGTCGGCGAAAAGTCAAAGTTGTCATTCTCCTGTTGCTTAATCTGTGTGTTCCGTTGAGCGGTTGATCCCTGGTCAACAGCAGATACCTGTCTGACTTCGTTTCATTCTTTTCGGACTCATTTCGGTTCCACCCTATCAACACCCCGCCCTTGCTTCACGCGCCAGGGCATGGCTAACCGTTTACCCTCGATGGCCTGACCCGCCATTTAGACTCATTCGTTCAGCAGAGCGAAGAAGATCTGTTTCGGTTTCAATTCCTTGATCGAAACTCGATTGATGAGCTGAGGTAAGGAGAGTTGCGTATCAGTTTATTATGCTTTTCTCGGTTATGGGAGGATGCCTTCCAACCAAAAGCTTTCCGGAATTTTTTCAAGGCTTTTTATATTTTAACTTGAAAACTTATTTAAGTTCCTTTTGGTTCTCATCTTCTGCTCCTTTCTATTCTCGTAGGTAGATATGGTTCGAAGTACCAGAGTGGGACATCCGCTCTAAGTGGTCACTTTATCAAGTTTTAGGGCAATCCGACCTAGCTTAAGCGCTTTAGCTTTCGCACTTAACTTAAGCAGCAAAGCACAGAAAGAAGGGCGGTGGGAGGGTCAAATAAAAAAGCAAGTTAAGGAGGCGCAGCTCCGTGAAGGAACTAACAACCAACACCGTATGGGTGAGCCTCTCTGAGAGAGGAGAAGAAGGCGGGGACAGAACCACGCCTTATGACGAAAGGGGAGAGTGAAACCTAGCACGATACCACTCCGAGAACGAGACACCCTGGACAGAAAGCTGGCAAGAGTGAGACCTCAGATATATTTCCCTACTGGACTCCAATCCAATACTCTTAAGAGACCACTATAAAAAAAGATAAGAATGCTACCATCGAGTTTCCTCAACGAACCCCACCCAGGGTCTTTCTTTCTTAGTGAGTGTAGTTGGTTCTCCCGTGGTCCGTTCTCTGACTACTGGCTTGCTTGGCTAGGCTGGCCTTCTTTCTATTAAAGACAGTCAGCCCCACCCCTAAGCCCTGAACTCACGGAAACCCCGGAATCCTCCCTCTTTAGGAGTCAGAAGTCCTCTCTCGCCAGTCTCGGTCAATTGAATCTGACTGAGCTTGCTTTGCCTATGCTTCAGCGTCCTTGCCTTTCCTATGTTTTTCTCTTTCTTTTTATTGAAGAGGTGTCTAAAACAAAAGGAGGGTAGGAAGAATCTCCGTGATTTAGGTCTCTTCCTCTTCTTTAATGGATGGGAACACATCGAATGAAAAGGATGTCGAATGAGTTGAAAGATGGCAAAAACCCGACTGCCTTGTGAGAAATGAAATCTGAACTTTATTGGCTCCATCACCGGAACCAGCAGCAGCTTCTCTAGTCCGATTCCGTGAGATCCATCTTTTTCCTTTTCCCCCATTGTAGACCTCATTCCCCTCTTCCTTCTATGTCCTCCACCTGAGCTAGAAGAATCTTTCTATCTTTCATCACAGAACGCTTCGCATTGGCTAGCTTGCTTGGCCGCACACATATAGATTCAAATAATTGAAATCGATTCCGTGGGTTGGATTACTTCTTTTTGCGATGATGCCAAAATGTCACACAAGGAAATATCGTATAATGACGATAAACGACCAAGTCGTCACTTTCATCTACATATAGAAAAATCGAGCAAGCAGTCTTTTATGTAGTACGATCAATCAAGCCTACCGCTGATTGCGCGGCCATTGATTTTGAATTTCTTTCTTTAAAATCCAGAGGTAGAGGATCACCCAAGGACTTACTATCTGAAAAGAGGAGGATCTCTATTCATACCGTTCTTCGTAAGTCCAAAGTTGTTCAGTAGGATACGTTCCTATCCTCCCATTAATGAATCCGCGGGTTGTGGTCAACTGGGATCACCAGGCAAGGGAAGGGGGATGCATTTCGATCCTACGCCCCCGCTTCTTTTTAAAAACCAGCAAAGAGGACTGCTCATTCCGGAGACCGCCCCCCACCGTAATCAAGGCTAACAAGGAGAAGGTAGCCCTAGGAAGTAGTGTATCAAAAACTGCATCCTTCTTTTATGCAGCTACCCTGCTGGTGTGGCATAGACTTTCCTCTTAGAACCCTTGGGTTGGGACACTGACCCAGCGTCACCAGCAAAGGATGATGGTAGCTTTATTTCATTTCTGTACTGGTAGTTGAATAAGGAATTCCCCCTAAAAGTGAATGAGTGATAGTTGCTTCTAGTAGCTCCTGTAGCTAGGCGAATGTAGGATGGAGAGTGAGACCAGCGAGGAGGATAAGAGATGCCCGGCACTAGAGTGAAAGAGCTGGTCGAAAGCTAAAGCAGTACGAGGATCATGGAGAGGGCTTGATGGTGAGGGGTAGAGCAAAGGAAAAAGAGTCTGGGAGTAGAGGCAGAATCGAACTAAGAAGCAACTTCAAAATCCAGCTGACATTGATGGTTTCGAAAGAAGCCTAGAAGGAGGGACTTGGCAGAGGTAGACTCGGCATCTGGCTCACCTGCAAAAAGGAATTGAAAGATCCCACACGGGGTGGGCTAGCTAAGCCGGAAAGACTTTTGATTTCGATCCGGATATTGATAGTGTGAAGTGAGTGGTAGCTGTTGTCGTTGAAGGATCTTATTTAAAGACTCCTGATTGAAAACTTGCTTACTCAAAAGGGGCCTCTCAATGGAACCAGGAACTGAATTGCTAACTGACTTCTCAGGAGAGAAAACATATGCTCTAATAAGAAATCAGTAAACTAGAAAATTAGCTATTGGAAGGAAGGCAACTCCCAATGTCTGGAAGGGAAACGAGAAGGACTTCAAAAGGTATTCCTTAGGCTGGACCGTGTCGCTCGTATGGATTGCCATAGCAAGGTCTTAGGAAGATGGCAGAAGGAATCCAATTCAAACCGATCGGAAGACAGAATCAAGGAAACTGTCTGCAAAAGGAGATAGGGACTACGAGGGCAAAAGCAGCTACAATAGGGATTCCCCATGTATCCCAGAGGGCTGCCAGTGAACTTATAATGGATGATTAAGCAAACTCCCTTTCACTTAAAAAAGAGGGGCTTAGAAGAAGGCATTAAATTAGGTTAATTCTTCCCACTGCTGGCTGGCTTTATAATGTAATGGTACAACCTGGAGAATAGGGATTGACATACCTGCTTTATAGTTCATTTACATATCTCTCTCATGGAAAGACATTTTTATATTAGCCTATAATCAGCCCTAAGGTAAGGGTAAGAAAGCTGTGGAATCAAGCCTACACTCGAACTTGCGAGAATGGACCCCTATTCAATCGTTTTTCGACATGGATTAGCTTAGGAGAAGTGAAGTAACTCAATTGAAAAGCAGGAGAAGAGAACGAGGGAGATCCACTAGAAGGAGAAGGTTTCGAAGGGGCTACGCAGAGAGCAAAATGGGTACAAGTAACGGGATGAAGATGCGTGACCAATCGTGAGATCGAGTGAAAACGAAATTGAGGCTTGACGGAGATCATAGATAGAGAGAATGGCAGGGTAGACCACGAAGTTCCGGATACCTTTAGTCGGAGCAAAGCGAGCCGAGAGGGTGTATGTTAGTTAATAGAGCTAAACTTCGGGATGACGGGAGATCTTGGACTAACAGAAGTCGCGGGAAAAGGTTGGATCACTTTTCTTACTTACTTGCTTTACTAAGAATCCGGGATTGGAAGATGGTCAACCAAAAGGTAAGCTTCTGAGAATATAAGGTTTTGAGTCAATACCAGAGAGTGGGAATCCACTCTTTCTTATGTCATATGTCATTTCCCTCCTTCCGAGAATAACTCTTTCGGTGGGGACTGCCTGGAGGCAGTAAGGTTTCTTTAGTTTAGGCTGCTAAAGACGGACTTGCCCCAACAGCCGTAGCTAAAGGCTTAACCCATTGTTGAGTACCCAGATTCTTCAACCCCGACCTCAAGAGAATCCGGGGAAAGCTCCATATCAAAAGAAGCTTTTTCGGTAGGGAGAGAGAAGTTTGGGGCTAAGGCCTGTAGCTATCGGAGTTTCACTCTTCTCTTCACCGGAATTGGAATCTACTTCACTAGATGGAACAAAGATCAAATCTTCCTAAGCCTAAACTTGCCGTGGAAGGTATTTTATACCTACTTTATTTAAGCCTGGATCCACCTGAACTGGAAATTCAATCTCTCTGCTAGCTTCAAATCAAAGCTTGACTAAGATGGGCGCCTTAGCGCGTCGTTTTTCAGCTGGGGTGGGACCTGAGAGAATGAGGTTAAAGACCTGTCTAGAGCGAACCGGCAATGTGGTAAGCGCAGAGTGAGCACATGGCAGATACAAGACCGGGGCAAGAAAAGCTCACCGCTAGTCTACTTCAATCTGAACCCGCCAAGCAAGTATGTAGCAAAAGCTAACACAGATCGAAGGCGTATCGCGAAGGGGATCCACGCTGATATACGTTGCTTCGACTTCAGTATGATCGAGCTCTTTCCCTTAGGTTAGGCTTGTGACGAGAAGAATGTTCAAAGCGGAGAAAAAGGGATGCGACGAAATGCAATTCTCTTTTTCATTCAAGAATAGAAAATCTTCTGTGAAGGTGAGCAGCAATTCTTTCTTTTGTTGTCGTGAGCTTGCATCGAGAGGGACTTAACCCAGAGAGTTCCGAATAGCACAGTACCGGCCGGAGTACCAATAGCAGCTCCATCCAAATTGAAGACCGATAATCCCAGAAAGAAAGTCGTCCAGTTTGGGTGCTCCGTTCCAGAACCTGCCCCGTGTAGATCGACACTAAATACGCCATTTCGAAACTAAGAACATCAAAGCTACGCTCTTACTGGTCTCATATCCGCTGCTCGAGTGGATGAAAGACTTTCAACCTGGCACCGCCTGGCTCGTACTCACACTGACCGATGAATAGGAAAGTCTCTCTTAACTAGCCATAGGCTATCCTAAGAACGATCTCTATAATAAGGAAAAGAAGGACCTCACTCACATCTACTTCTTCTTCTATTGATTTATGTGCTATATGCTTAACACAGGGAAGTAAGTCGGACTCTATAAATTCCTTTTCACTGGGAACAACTCCTGTCTCTAAAGAACCAGACTCTTAACAGTTTATTAGTTCAAGCTGAATCCAATACCTGTAGTGCCTCACTTGACTGAAAGCGGTAAGCACCGCATTCTTCTTATTATACGAATACAAGCTGCTTGCTTAAAAGCTATTGTCACAATTGAATCAGAATTAGCTGTATCAATGAAAATCTCGTATTGTAGTCACAGACAACATAGTAGCTGTGCGAGAAAAAATCCCATTTCTTAGTTGGAAAAAAGCCAACCACCTTCCGTATTTCGATCCCAAAAGTCTCTCTTCAACAATAGGGGAGCAGACAACCAAGAATGGGCAAGGATAAAATGAGTTTTTTGAAAGGTCTATGGCAGTCTATTCTCAATTTTATCGGCCGTAATCGTAATGAAGAAACCTATAGGTCCCCGTATGTGAATGAATCAGTTTCTAAAAAGAAAGTGTTAGAGCTCGTTCTTTCACTCATAAAAGATGATTGATAAGCAGTCGTCCCTTACTATATTCCTTCCTAAATCAGGAATGGCGGGATTTCCCATTGACTGTTCCTGAGGTTTTTGGGGGATCCTTAATCCTGTAAAGAAGGAAAGGCATCAATCCAGACCGGCAGCACCTTTGTGTTACCTCTTCCAGAGCCCTTGGTTGGGAAAGCCTCCATCCGTACTGTACTAGTCTTTTTTCAAGACTTCCATAGACATCCAGAGCCCCCCCTCAGTCAAGACTATGAGCAACACCCGAAAAGGAGTCTTAGCTTTAGGTAGTCTTTCCACGCTTGGCTTTGCTAGGCAGGCTTCCCCCGTCGTACCGTTCGCCTTCCGTGAGGAGCCAATTCTTATTATTTGGATTCCATTGTATTGCTGAACTGCTTTTCCTGTTGATGCTTTTACGGGGGCTGTTGTTCATGCCGATTCAGAATGCTTTCTCATGAGAATATGAAATATCTCTTTTGTGTCCATTCAACGAGACGAGCACGAGACAGTGCTTTCTGATTCGATCTTGTCTTCTTTCGCTTGGTTTCCCCAGGTGGTGCTTGGGGAGTACAGTAGAGAAGGCTCGTCGAGACCTCGATGCCGGGTCGTTCCAAAGTGACTTGCTATTGCTCCCATTAAGGGATGGTCTCTTCATCAATAACATCTGTCACCGAGAAAGGCTTTTACATGGATGTATGGGAACCAAAGGCTCCATTTAAGTAAGCCCGCAGCATCACTACCAGATCGAAAGTAAAGGTAAGTTTCGGTTCTAGGTAAAGATCCATAAGCACCAGCTCCTTAGCCAACATAGCTAGATCGAGTGTATTCGCTCCCCTCAAGGGAATATGAACTTATGCGCCTACCTTCGCTACTGGGACTGAACTTGATCTATTCCATAAATAAGTTTTCGATGAAGTTAAGAAAGGTGTGGTTAGATTAAGTGCCAAAGGTCTTACCTGAGGGAAATCACTGGATTTGAAAGCAGATGTAGGAGTCACAGCCGTAGTCCCCTCACCAAAAGATTGTGAGGTAGGATCCACAGAGGTCGAAGCCAATGGAATGGGAGTAACAGGGGTGTAGGAGCTACTTCCAGCTTTCAAGACGGGGCCCTTAACATATTCAAAAGCTCCTTCAGGGGAGGATTCACTTCAATAACTCCCGTCTTCAGAGGTCTTGGTCACCATCCCCTTCTGGTTTAATAGAGACTCTCTGTTTACCACCTGATTCGAGTCTTTTTGGATGGAATTGTCCTATCCTAGGTCAGGTCAAATAGAGCTTTATTAGAATTTAAAATTATAGCCAAGGAAAGATGTCCAATTTGACACCGAATTAGGTTAGGATAATGAAGCTTAGCTAAGTGTCCGCAGTCCGACTTGCTAGGCTCTCCTTACAAGTCAGAACGTATACCGGAACAGGTATTAGGAAAAACCCACTATTTAGCGACATTGAAGATGAGGAAATTTCGTAAGTAGTGGTTTGCTTTAGTGCCTTTTCTTAAGTTAGCCTTGAAGTGATGCTTTAAGAAGGAGAATGACTAATAGCTGCTGCTAAGCCTTTCCACTCTCAATACCAACTACCAATGGGCAAGATCTTTTTCTAGGAATACAAAATTCATTCTCGTAGATCGGGGATCTTTCTGTACTTATAGCATTTATTTGAATTCAAACAATCAGGATTGATTGCCTGCTATTCCTCACATTGGTAAAGGAAGAGAAGAAGATTCAGCGCATGCAGACGATTTGGCGCATTCCTTTTATGCCGGGCTCGAACTCTTCTGTGCTCTCTCTCTTCTTTCTATGCAACTTGCATAGTCTCAAACTTATTTCTCAAAGGCAAATGGTAAAAGATCTGCCTGCCATTGGAGAATGCAGTGGAGTGTGTGAAGGGTGTCAACTTTTCAAGATGGCTAGAAAATCCTTACCATCTGCCATCTGGCACAGCCAGGAGAGCTTCACATAAGCTGGAACTGGTGCATACTGACGTCTGTGGTCCCATGAGGACTCCCTCTCTTGACAACAGCAAGTACTTCATCCTATTTATTGATAACTTGTCAAGAATGACTTGGGTGTACTTCTTGAAAGAAAGATCTGAAGTTTTCAAAACAAAAATGAAAGAAAAAACAGATCTGTTATGGAAATGGCTAGAGCTATGTTGCATGAAAAAGGCCTTCCTAACAAGCAGAAGCTGTCTATACGGCAGTGTATCTGCAGAATTGCCACTAAAGCAGGCAAAACTCTCTTTTCACTGAAACTAAGACGCTT